TATTCTTACCCTACTTTATTATATTTCCATACTTTAAATAGATGAGAGATTTGGAAATTTGCGTTCGTAGTTTTAAGTTTTATTTTATAAGTTATAAGTAATTTTTTTGTTGCAATTTTTTGTTATTTTAAAGAAATAAGTGTGATGCAGTCTTGTATTCGATGGAGCTCCAAGGATCTAGCTACAAGCATCGGTCTTTCGAATAGGAAATTCAAAAATAAAATGGGAACTCTATAAAAGATAATAGAAATTACTCGTTTTAGAACTTGGTTGAACCAAAAAATCTTTTTTTGCATGATTGTCTAATAACTTTTTTTCTTCTCAGTTGCTCAAGATATTATCTGAATGAACCTATTGATGAATCTAATGAGTTAAACGTAAAGTCAAGTTAAAAGTTTTATTTATTTTTATTTTCTTAAGGTTACTCTTCGCTCTAAAATCATTTCGATTTTGATCATTTCTTCTATTGTTGATTTGAGTCCCTACTAATTTCAAAATTCATTGTTGAATGAAGTTATACGACGCATCTCGTATGGTTAGGTTACCAAAAGGGTATTTAATGAATTGGTTGATTAAAATTCCAGGATGGGTAGATGTTACAGATGATGAATTTATTTCATTTTATATACTTGTTACTTTCTCTTTCTTGGTGCCATCTATAATGATAGATAAATAACAAACTTTCAATTGAACTTATTCTTTCAATTGGTATTTTGGGGTATTCTCCTATTTTTATTTTTCAAAAATTGAAACTTAGGTAAGTGCTTTCTAAAGATATGTATAAAAAACCTATTTCATTTAGCTCCTTAATGCTTACTATAACTAGTTATTTTGGTTTTCTACTAGCAGCTTTAACTATAACCTCAGCTCTATTTATTGGGTTGAGCAAAATACGACTTATTTAAAATTCATATTTGAAATGAGCAATTCATAAAACGAAATCTTTATGTGATATTTTCCTTATTCCATAATTACGTATGGTCCCAATTATCAATTGCCGGTCATTGAGATTCATATCCATTCGTATTAATATTTAGGTATAGATATTCTTTTTTTTCTTTCAAACAAATTGAAATGATTGAAGTTTTTCTATTTGGAATCGTGTTAGGTCTAATTCCTATTACTTTGGCTGGATTATTTGTAACTGCATATTTACAATACAGACGTGGTGATCAGTTAGACCTTTGATTACTTATTATCTTATCTCTTTTTTTTTTTTTTGATTGACCTCCTCCTTTCTTTTTTTTTAATACACAGGAGGTCAAATTCCTATTGCTGTGCAAATTAATGAATCTAGATCTAGCTCAGTCTAATTTTGACCTAAGACTAAACAATCACGCTCTGTAGGATTTGAACCTACGACATCGGGTTTTGGAGACCCACGTTCTACCGAACTGAACTAAGAGCGCTTTTTTATCCGAATAGACTATAAAAAGGGGATTTATGGATAGTATCATAAAAACGAAAGATTCTGTCTAATTTGAATTGATCTTAGGTGATCCCCCATTACTGCTACTTTGAGCAGTAATGACTAGGGATGACAGGATTTGAACCCGTGACATTTTGTACCCAAAACAAACGCGCTACCAAGCTGCGCTACATCCCTTCCGTTGTTCTACAGTGTCATTGTATAGAATTACTGCCTTATTTTCCACATTGTTATTTCGTCCATTGATATACATAAATTTCTCTCCTTTTAGTCTTTTTGGTCTCATTTAACCTATTATTTAATTTAATATCATATACAAAACTAAATGAGTATTGTATTTTTCGTAAATGCGTAGCAAGATATTTTTTTAGTTTTAAGATTTTGATTTTACGAAAAGGAAGAATCTTATTTAACGGATCATTGTACAATTTCATTTAACTTAAGGATTAGGTGTATAACTTTAACCGGTCCTTAACTACATATGCATCTGATCATATATGCATTATCTTTATTTTCATTTTATGTATTACATTTTTGTATTACAATAAAAAAAACTAAAAGGGAGGTTTTTCAATGCGAGATTTTAAAACATATCTCTCCGTGGCACCAGTACTAAGTACACTTTGGTTCGGGGCTTTAGCAGGTCTGTTGATAGAGATTAATCGTTTTTTTCCGGATGCGTTAACATTCCCCTTTTTTTCATTATAGTTAAAGATTAAAGATACAATCAAATATCCATGACTAACCGCGCCTCTCCTCTTTTCTCTTTTTTACCTTTTTCGAATAAGGAAGGAAAGAGAAAAAAGAAAATAAAAGTGGATTCAACAGCTGCGAGACTCGAGCTCAAGTTTGAATTCTCGAATGAAATTAAATGTAAATGAATATTAATCATAGAGAGATGGGGTTAGAATCGAAACTGCGCAGAATATAAGGAACAAGGTATTCCAATTGAAATAGAGTTTAGAAATTTTTGTATTACTTATTATTTTACTATGACTTTGATTTACTATAGTTGTTATAATTGGATTTAAATAACTTCTGTTTTTTCTTTCGTTTGGAATCGAAAATATGAGTAACTAAAAATCGAAAGTTTAAAGTAAAGGAGGATTCATGCCCAAGGGTAAAGATGTACGAGTAACGGCGATTTTGGAATGTAACAGTTGTGTTCGAAAAAGTGTTATTATATAGGATATCAGCGGGCATTTTCAGATATACTACTCAAAAGAACTGGCGCAATAGGGCTAATCGATTAGAATTGTGTCCTTATTGCTACAAGGATACGATTCATGAGACGATAAAGAAATAGATCGAACTGAGTATCTCTATGGTACCCTTTTAAGGAAGAGGATATAAAATAACTCAATTCGATTTTAATTAGAGTAGCTTTAACTTTAAAATGAATTAGAATTAATAAAATAAATAGGAAATAGGATTTTCGAGATACGGAATAAACAAAAACAAACAAACCATGGATAAATCCAAGCGATCTTTTCTTAAATCCAAGCAATCTTTTCGTAGGCGTTTGCCCCCGATTCAATCGGGGGATCGAATTGATTATAGAAACATGAGTTTAATTAGTCGATTTATTAGTGAACAAGGAAAAATATTATCTAGACGGGTGAATAAATTGACCTTGAAACAACAACGATTAATAACTATTGCTATAAAACAAGCTCGTATTTTATCTTTGTTACCCTTTCTGAATAATGAGAAACAATTTGAAAGAACTGACGAGTCGATTGCTAGAACTGCTGGTCTTCGAACCAGAAATAAATAGGCTTAATCTTTCTTCACTTGACTCATCATAATTTTAATCCGAAGTCAAATGCAGATTAGTGTTTTTTCGACGATCTAGATTTGATTAGCGTGTGGTAAGAAAAAAACAAATCGTAGAAAGCTTTTTTTTATTGAATGCGTTCATTTATTTTGACTCCTTTAATCATATTTTATCATAGGAATTTGGATTCTACCTTCCCGGGGAAGAAACTCCGGGAAACTCCGTTTAAATTCTTCCGGTAGATTTTTTATAATCTACTTCTTTTATTATCTCATTCGAAATCATGGAAAGACAATTCCTATTTGATATAGCTATTTGTGCAAGTATTTTACGATTAAGAAGTAACTGCCTCTTGTGCAGATTATGTATTAATCTACTATAACTATAGGATACGAACCTTTCGCGAATTGCTGCGTTTATTCGAATGATCCACAAACGACGAAAATTTCTTTTTTTATTATCCCGATCCCGATGAGCCGAAACTAAAGCTCTTATTTTCTGTTGAGTAATAGTTCGAGTAAGTCTTGAATGGGCCCCCCGAAAGCTTGACGCAAATAAACGAATTTTTGTTCTACGTCTACGAGCTATATATCCCCGTCGAATTCTAGTCATTGAATAGATGAAACTTTGACGAATAACTAATTGATTTCTTTTCTTTCAGTTAGTCTTTTACCCTTTCCTAATTTAGTAATAACAAAACGGATGTTTCCAATGTATAAACTCAAAATTCCACTGGCTTTGGCTGCTATAACCTTCCCAACCACGATTTTTTTTTCGGTATTTCACTGCGAAATAAGAAATTGTATTCTGCGATAAGTGTAAAAAATAGAGTAAATAAAAACTATAAATGGATAAAGAGAAAGAAATAGTGGGTTCCATCGTTTCTATGGTGACTTCTTAAACGCTGAGGTCTTCTCTATACACCGGAGCCTTTCCTTCATTGAATCAACGTTATTGGTAACTTGTATAGTTCATCCTTTTTGGCTCTACCCATGAATTATCTAGTAATAGGTCTTTCACAACGAGATCTAGCTATACAGTAACGGTATTTAATTATGAAAATTAGCTGGGTAGCTGACCCTCTTATTCCGTTCTTGCCAGAGTAGGAACCCAATCTTTATTTAAAATAAAATAAGCTTTCCTCCGCTTAATGGATAACCGTTTGTTACCAATGGAAAATTGCTTCTCATCTTGATTGGATTTGGACCGAGAGAAACCATAAAATTCATCCATAATCCAATGGGGGGTTAGGATAGATTTTATTATTTTTTTCATTTTAAAATAGTGTTAAATGTTAAAATAGTGAATTCAGTTTCCGCTTCTATCCTATCCGCTGGTACTGATCGTTGATACTGGAAATGCCTTTTGTGCCAGATCATGATATGATCGAAACGAGTCGCGCATACACCCGAGTACATGTTCCTCGACGCTGAGGGCATCCCCGAAGAGCGGGGGATTTCGTGACCTTTCTGATTGGCTGTCTTGTATTTCTAATAAGTTGTTTAATAGTTGGCATACTGAATTGTATAGATAATGGACTGGTTTAGATTGATCCTAACCGGATGATTGTGAATTACTTTAAATAAACTCAGAGATAAAACATAGATTTGGATTTGCGTGAAATCCATGTTATTTTCATTCAACCGCTACAAGATCGACAATTCCATAAACTTGTGCTTCTGTTGCAGACATAAAAATATCTCTTTCCATGTCTTCAGATACAACCCATAGGGGTTTGCCTGTTCTTTGTACATAAACCCTTGCGAGGGTTTCGCGCAGTTTTAGCAGTTCTTCCGCTTCCAGGATAAATTCTCCCGTTTGTGCCTCGTAAAACGAACTGGCAGGTTGATGGATCATTACCCTGATGATATAACATACTAAAAAGTCCCTCTATCTCGCGGGATGATGATGAAGTCAAGAGAAAAGAAAGATAAAAAAAAAAAGAATAGAAAAAGATAGAATCAAATAACCGTACGGGCATCTTTTGTGCATTGCATATGCATACGGCTCTACACTCAAATTGACCTCTCCATGCCATTCAAGAAAGAGACGAATATATTAGACCCAGATGGTCAAATGATCAAAATGCCACCCTTCTTTTTGTAATAGTTAAAAATACTATGATGGCTCCGTTGCCTTAAATTAAAATATATTAATTATTTTTTTTGTCTGTAATTCAGCAATCCCAAAGTTTCTTTTTGATCCAATCAAATAAAAATAAGTAAAAATCTTGTTTTTTCCTACTCTTTACATAATATAAATATTGTTAAGAGCCAAAAACAAAAGAGCTTGTGACGCTGAACTGGATGTCCGATAAATAAAATAAGAGAAAATTGGAAATATCCTTTATTTCATACTACCCTCTCGATACATAATCTAATTTGTTGACAATGCAAAAATTTATCATATCGAATTCGAGGTGCCATGCTACTATTACTTAATAGTCTATTATTACTTACTATTCATATTTCATAGGGCGAAGGCATAGTCTTCTTTTTTGTTTTTTGTCTCAAAAAAACCCATTGGCGCCAAGCGTGCGGGAATGCTAAACGTTTGGTAATTTCTCCTCCGACCAGGATAAAAGATCCCATTGAAGCGGCTAACCCCATGCATATTGTGTGGACATCTGGGCGCACAAATTGCATAGTATCATAAATAGCGACTCCAGGTATTACCCAACCCCCGGGAGAGTTTATAAACAAATACAGATCTTTGGTATCATCTTCGATACTGAGATATATCATAAGACCAATAAGTTGATTTGAGATCTCGCTATCAACCGCTTGGCCTAAAAAAAGTAATCTTTCTCGATAAAGTCGGTTGATTAGGGTCCAAGTGTATCCCTTAGAAACCGTACATGCACCTTTTGATGCATACGGTTCAAAAAAATTGCGAAAAAAAGAATCAATGTATAGATTCCAGTCCTCTTTCTTTTCTCATAACAGGCTCTTTCTGTCTTCTAATGAAAGGTTTTTTCTTCTTCAATAGATATGAGTTTTGACTAAATATATATAATAAAAACATCACTAATAATAAAAACATCACTAAACTGATTGAATTAACTTCTCATTGATGTATTGTTTCATCGAGATTCAATCCAAATCACGATGGTATTTTCTTGTTACTGATTGGGTCTCTTTCAGCTTCTTAGGTTTATGCTCTACTCTGGGTAAAGATTTGCCCGAGTTTTATTTGTACATATAGGACAAAGGCCTCCATTACCATTTTTTTTTATTATGACTTTCTGCCCCCTTGTAATGAATGTATTTCATACCCTTTATACCAAATATTTCGTAACACTAACTCGCTTGACAAATAAGCTAAATAGGAATCATTTATTATAAAACTAGGAATCGTAGATATATTACCAATCAATTGGTTTTTTCTAAACAGAGCCTGGATACTTCATTTTTTTTGTAGTCCAACCAAGTCAACCATAAATTATTCGAAGCAATGTAATATTAATCCCCTAAAATATATCTAAATCTAATTGAACTTCACGCTCCAAATTTCTGATGATTCACCGAATCTTTCTTGGGCGAAACAGAGGATATCTCGATCGGGGGAGAAAACGGGAAAAAAATCCCATATGACCCAATATGTCTGACAAGTCGCACTATACGTCAATCCAAGATGCATCTTCCTCTCCAGGACTTCGAAAAGGTACTTTTGGAACACCAATAGGCATTAAATGAAAGAAAAAAGAAGTAAGTACTGTATTTCACTTTGATGGGGAAACGTAACAAAATGATTTTATTGTCTTTATAATATAATATATATTGTATTGGTTTTTATGTCGTATTTATTTTATCCATAGATTTATTTTATCCATAGATTAGAAAAAATCATAAAGAAAAACTGAATGACTAAAGTCAAATTTTTATGAATAGAACGATGAATAAGTATGTACGCATTCGTTCAGAGAAATTGGTATCAACCCCCATTGCGTATTGGTACTTATCGAGTATAGAATAAATCTGCTTAGCTTTGTTCCTACGAACAGAGTTGTTTCATTGTTTTATTACCAACAGAATAGAACAAATATTAGCCCTTGTTCGTTCGGAAATAATCCACTGAACAAGGGAAGTACATAGAATAGTCATAGTACAGTCTTTTACAATGCAATAAAGTTACATAGTGTCTATTTATCTTTGATAAAGGGGTATTTCCATGGGTTTGCCTTGGTATCGTGTTCATACCGTTGTATTGAATGATCCCGGCCGGTTGCTTTCTGTTCATATAATGCATACAGCTCTGGTTGCTGGTTGGGCCGGTTCGATGGCTCTGTATGAAT